AGACATTTGTGGATTCAATGCGAAAATTGTTATGGATTAAATTATAAGAAATTTTTGAAATCAAAAATGAATATTTGTGAACACTGTGGATATCATTTGAAAATGAGCAGTTCAGATAGAATCGAACTTTTGATTGATCCAGGTACTTGGAATCCGATGGATGAAGACATGGTTTCTGTGGATCCCATTGAATTTCATTCGGAAGAGGAACCTTATAAAGATCGTATTGATTCTTATCAAAGAAAGACAGGATTAACTGAGGCTGTTCAAACAGGCACAGGTCAACTAAATGGTATTCCCGTAGCAATTGGGGTTATGGATTTTCAGTTTATGGGGGGTAGTATGGGATCCGTAGTAGGTGAGAAAATCACCCGTTTGGTCGAATATGCTACCAATCAATTTTTACCTCTTATTCTAGTATGTGCTTCTGGAGGAGCACGTATGCAAGAAGGAAGTTTGAGCTTGATGCAAATGGCTAAAATATCTTCCGCTTTATATGATTATCAAGCAAATAAAAAGTTATTCTATGTCTCGATCCTTACATCTCCTACTACTGGTGGGGTGACAGCTAGTTTTGGTATGTTGGGGGATATCATTATTGCCGAACCCAATGCTTACATTGCATTTGCGGGTAAAAGAGTAATTGAGCAAACATTGAATAAGACAGTACCTGAAGGTTCACAAGCAGCTGAATATTTATTCCATAAGGGCTTATTTGATTCAATCGTACCGCGTAATCCTTTAAAGGGCGTTCTTAGTGAGTTATTTCAGCTCCATGCTTTCTTTCCTTTGACTCCAAATTAAATCAAGTAGAGCTTTAAATTATTCCATTTTTTTTTTTCTTTTTTTATTAGAATATATATTCTAATATATTTAGAATTCTAATTTTAGAATATAGTATTTATTTTAGTATTTATATTTTTATTTATATAATATTCTAATTCTACTTAATTATATTCTTATTTATTATATACTCATATTCACTTAGATATACTTAGGATAATTCTATATAGAATTCTATATGATTCTATATGAAAATATACTTGGTATAAGTATATATGAATTCTAGTGATTATAAAATATCTTTATAACAATATAACAATAACAGGTAAAAATATTAAATATTAATAGAACAATAAAAAAATAACTAAAAAAAATAACTAAAAAAAAAACAGGTACAAATATTAAATCGAGGTACCCATTCTATGACAACTCTCAGCAACTTACCCTCTATTTTTGTGCCTTTAGTGGGCCTAGTATTTCCGGCAATTGCAATGGCTTCTTTATTTCTCCATGTTCAAAAAAACAAGATTTTTTAGATACGGGCAGCAGTAGGGACAAATCTCATCTATTTTTTTAGATCTAGAAGCAATTCGATGAATTACTCCTAAAGGTTTACATCAGAATAGTGCTAGTTGATGAGAGTTACTTCGGAAACAAGGAAAAGGAAAGTCAAATTCATTTGGTTGGGTTATTTTCCCAATTCCAATAAAATACAACCGGATCTAATATGGGTTGGCGATCAGAACGTATATGGATAGAACTTAGAACGGGGTCTCGAAAAACAAGTAATTTCTGCTGGGCCTTTATCCTTTTTTTAGGTTCATTAGGGTTCTTATTGGTTGGAACTTCGAGTTATCTTGGTAGGAATTTGCTATCTTTATTTCCGTCTCAGCAAATTCTTTTTTTTCCACAAGGGATCGTGATGTCTTTCTATGGAATCGCTGGTATCTTTATTAGCTCCTATTTGTGGTGTACAATTTCGTGGAATGTAGGTAGTGGTTATGATCGATTCGATAGAAAAGAGGGAATAGTGTGTATTTTTCGTTGGGGATTTCCTGGAAAAAATCGTCGTATCTTTCTCCGATTTCTTATGAAAGACATTCAGTCCATCAGAATAGAAGTTAAGGAGGGTATTTATACTCGTCGTGTCCTTTATATGGAAATCAGAGGACAGGGGGTCATTCCCTTGACTCGTACTGACGAGAATTTGACTCCACGAGAAATTGAACAAAAAGCGGCGGAATTGGCCTATTTCTTGCGTGTACCAATTGAAGTATTTTGAAAAAAAAAAAAGGAAAAAATTCTTGAATTTTTTTTTTCGAAATATTTGATATTTTGTATTTTGATAGAAAGGGCGTTCTTTCGTTTCGAAATCCGACTAATATTCATTACTTGAAGTGCTCTTTCATGCATTCATCGAAAGGGGCAATTGCTTCGAATTTTAGCAATTGATATCTTTGGAAACAAGAATTTTTTTTCTTCATTCGAATTGGAAGCAGACTCTTTCTTTTTCTTATTCTATTTGTGTATTCTTTCTAAATTCAAGAACTAACTCCCGAATTGCAAATTGCAAATAAAAATAAAAAAAAAAACGTGAGAATAGATTTATAGGCTCGATGACTTGTAATAGAACTTATGCTTGATAGAAATATTCTTATCATATAGAGTTGACGAATGAGGTGAAGCTGAGTTCATTAAAGACGAAAAATGGCAAAAAAGAAAGCATTCATTCCCCTTTTATATCTTTCATCTATAGTCTTTTTGCCCTGGTGGATCTCTTTCTCATTTAAGAAAAATATGGAATCTTGGGTTACTAATTGGTCGAATACTAGGCAATCCGAAATTTTCTTGAATGATATTCAAGAAAAGAGTATTCTAAAAAAATTCATAGAATTAGAGGAACTCTTACTCTTGGATGAAATGATAAAGGAATACCCGGAAACACGTCTACAAAACCTTCGTATCGGAATCTACAAAGAAACAATCCAATTGATCAAGACGCACAACGAAGATCGTATCCATACGATTTTGCACTTCTCGACAAATATAATCTGTTTCGTTATTTTAAGTGGTTATTCTATTCTAGGTAATCAAGAACTTATTATTCTTAACTCTTGGGTTCAAGAATTCCTATATAACTTAAGCGACACAATAAAAGCTTTTTCTATTCTTTTATTAACTGATTTATGTATAGGATTCCATTCGACCCATGGTTGGGAACTAATGATTGGTTCTGTCTATAAAGATTTTGGATTTGCTCATAATGATCAAATTATATCCGGTCTTGTTTCCACTTTTCCAGTCATTCTAGATACAATTTTTAAATATTGGATTTTCCGTTATTTAAATCGTGTATCTCCGTCACTTGTAGTGATTTATCATTCAATGAATGACTGAAAAATTGATCCACTGATCCAATTATAAAGTTTGTTATTTTGTACAAAAGCCAAACATTCAAAAATTGACTTATTCTTTTCTTTTTCTTTCTACCCATCCAGGGGATTCCTCCTATATTCCAGTAAAATTTTTTCAGTACATAGCAGAATCATGGATAGGGAACTGTACCAGTGACCGACCTAATTTTATTGTAGAACTTTTCAGGATCAATGATTGGACCATGCAAACTAGAAATTCCTGTTCTTGGATAAAGGAAGAGATTACTCGATTCATTTCCGTATTGCTCATGATATATATAATAACTCGAGCACCCATTTCAAATGCATATCCTATTTTTGCACAGCAGGGTTATGAAAATCCGCGAGAAGCAACTGGCCGTATTGTATGTGCCAATTGCCATTTAGCTAATAAGCCCGTGGATATCGAGGTTCCACAAGCGGTACTTCCTGATACTGTATTTGAAGCAGTTGTTCGAATTCCTTATGATATGCAAGTGAAACAAGTTCTTGCTAATGGTAAAAGGGGGGCTTTGAATGTGGGGGCTGTTCTTATTTTACCGGAGGGGTTTCAATTGGCTCCCCCCGATCGTATTTCGCCTGAGATTAAAGAAAAGATAGGTAATCTGTCTTTTCAAAGCTATCGTCCCACTAAAAAAAATATTCTTGTGGTAGGCCCTGTTCCTGGTCAGAAATATAATGAGATCACCTTTCCTATTCTGTCCCCCGATCCCGCTACTAAGAGAGATGTTCACTTCTTAAAATATCCCATATACGTAGGCGGGAACAGGGGAAGGGGGCAGATTTATCCCGACGGGAGCAAGAGTAATAATAATGTTTATAATGCTACAGCAGCAGGTATAGTAAAAAAAATCATACGAAAAGAAAAAGGGGGATATGAAATAACTATAGTAGATGCATCGGATGGCCGCGAAGTGATTGATATTATACCTCCAGGACCAGAACTTCTTGTTTCAGAGGGTGAATCTATCAAACTTGATCAACCATTAACGAGTAATCCCAATGTGGGTGGATTTGGTCAGGGGGATGTGGAAATAGTACTTCAAGATCCGTTACGTGTCCAAGGTCTCTTGTTCTTCTTGGCATCCGTTATTTTGGCACAAATCTTTTTGGTTCTTAAAAAGAAACAGTTTGAGAAGGTTCAATTGTCTGAAATGAATTTCTAGGTCCACGGATTTATCAACATATTAAGTTCGTAAAAATAACTAAATTCTTGTTGATAATTATGTAATTCTGTATAATCAAAAAATTATGAAAAGTCCTTTACTTGTTTCTATTCTTTTTCTACCATATTTAGAGAATTCACCGCAGTACTAGTCAGTCATAGTATGTATATTGTGAAGAAGACTATTTGACTTTACCTATTCTTATTCTTTGTTTCTTTTTTTTTTTCAACCCCAATAAATTGGAGCGTTATAATTATGTCACTGTTTTCGGATTTCAATGTCATAGAATAGAAATATATTTATTTAATAGTTTTTCTATTTGAATATAAGAAAATTCAACTAGATACTAAACATAAGATAAATAAGCGGAGAATATTAAGCACAGTATAAATAGAAATTGGAAAAACGGGATTCTAGGAGGGATTATTTGTCTTCCTAGAATTCTTCTTGTTTGTGTCGAAATATTCTCCGAAATATTAATATAATAATGCCTATTGATCCCGTTCGTCAAAGAATCCTATTCTTAGTTTAGATTTTTTCCGAGTTTTTATTAGAACCTTTATGACATATAATATTTTTTTTTTATTTATTGCATATAACATATAAGAAGTAGTAGAGTAGTGGACAAACAAAAAAG